TGTTCCTTAACTCATTGACAGGAATCTCAAAATTTTATATTTATAGACCCGATTACTTCATTTATTTATTCACTTAATCTTTTTCTATCTATTTTATATATATCAATAAAATTTATATCAATAAAATATAAATCGATTTTTGTCGTTCTAAAAGACACTCTTTTATAGTAACAATAATAAATTTAGTATGATATAAATAGAACAAAAGAGGAAATAGCAAAGAAACAAAAAGGTTATACAAGGCTATATACAAATCATCCACATTTTTTTATTTTCATTAATTGAATTTTATTTGTTGATTAGGGCGAAGTTCCGTAAAAACCCCCGCCCTTTTTGAAATATCATGAACAGTTCCTGTAGGTTGAGCACCTTTTTCAAGGAAATATAGAATAGCAGGAACATTTAAATAGATTTGATTCTTTATCGGGTCATAAAAACCCACTTTACGAAGATCTCTTCCCTCTCGTCGGGATCGAACATCAATTGCAACGATTCGATAAATGGCTCATTGGGATAGATGAACAATACTCCCCCCCCCCCTAGAAACGTATAAGAAGTTTTATCCTCGTACGGCTCGAGAAAATTCTAAATTATGTCTATGTATAGAATCATAATATCAAATAGATCCATAAAATCATCAAATTCATTATATTATTGATTTTAGTTTAAATACTTTTTCTTTTTTAGTTTAAATACTTTTTCTTAGTCTTCCCCCCCCCAAAAAAAAAAATTATTTGTATCCTCATAACTCAAGTTGAATAACTCTCAAATAACTCAAAAGAAACCTTTTAGGTATTAAATTTATTGAGTGGTCTCTAACCCTTTTTGTCTGTCTCCTTTAGAATCTATTTTGATTCTTAAATATGATCTGGTTGTTGAGACAATTGAAAACGGTATTTCCTTGTTCCAGGATCTTTATCTTTGCCTTGAATCATTGGGTTTAGACATTACTTCGGTGATCTTTAAATCGTTTCAAAACGGCAGCAACATACCATTTTTTGTGATTTCTTTCTATCAAAGAATCGTATGAATGGTTGATTCCTACGTAATACACTTTACTTTTGATTTGATCAAAAGAGTTTTACCAATTCCAACAAAATTAACTTTTAAATTTTATCGAATTGGATCCTTTAGATTTATATATCTAAAATATACTTACGAAGTTGTTCCAATTTATTGATCGATACTAACCTTAGATTCTTGCCCTTGAGAAATTAATCAATACGTTCTACTCGAGCTCCATCGTGTACTATTTACATGGCAACACTCTCAAAAATGAGAGTTCCAGTGGAACAGAACAAATAATGTCGAGCCAAGAGCACTTTCGTTCCTATATAATATAAAAAAGTGGTGGATGTAAGAATCCACAGCTGATCATGTCCTTCAAGTCGCACGTTGCTTTCTGCCACATCGTTTTAAACGAAGTTTTACCATAACATTCCTTCAGTTTGGAACCAGTATGTAATTGATTCAATTATGGAATCGTGAATAATCATCGGTTCGGTCGGTACATAATAATCTATACTTTTTTCTTCTATATGAAGAATGGATAATGTATGACGAAGTCTCAACAAGAATTCAATCAATTTAACCCCATTGTTTATAATTTTTTTTTTATTATAACTAACATAACATGAATAAATAAACACGAATAAACAAGTTATTTTGAATATCTATCTTCAAGTAACGTGATAGGATAAATTCAACAATTTCACACTTCTTAGAGTACCAAGAACTCATAAGAAATCATTAAAAAGATTTAATTGATTGAATAGTTTCCTACCCTATATCATTATTTGCATAAGGTTTTACAGTAAGTACCATTCGCTTTTTATCATCATTAAGAGAAAGATAAATCCATATTGGATTAAACCATCAATGATTAATAAAAAAAAAAGACTGATGTAAGGAAAGATTGAAGATTTAGGTTTAGGTTGTTATTTTTTCATATTTCATATTGTAAAATCAGTAATATTTAACAAATCAAAATTTCGTTTCATATGCGTGTTATTTGAACTCGATTCAATTTGTGAAAAAGATATGATTAATAAAAAAAAAAAAAAGAAATAAGAATCACATTCTATAACAATATTATACTCTTAAACGGAAGACTGGTCGAAAAGACAATCTTTATTTTGATATATTTTATTATGATATAGATTATGATATAGATATATATTTTCTTTTTTATTATAGATTAATAAAATTATAGATTAATAAAATGATCGTGGGTCAGGTATGTTCTGGGACGGAAGGATTCGAACCTCCGAATAGCGGGACCAAAACCCGTTGCCTTACCACTTGGCCACGCCCCATTTCTAGTCGACACTAATAAACACTAATATTGGTACTGGTTGTTCGTCAACTCAAGTCTAAATATCTATTATCTATAAAATAGATTACTAGAATTTTTATACATGTAGACGTAGAATTAAACGGAATTTATTGATCATTACATATAATTCAATTAAGATATTGTATGAAAGTATGGTTTATTCTATTCTCTTTTGATTTGAGAATTGAAGGATTTTTGATTGGGTGAGTTCAAATCAAAGAAAGTTTTTTGGTCTATCTTATTTTCTTTTTATTCATTTTTCTTTTCTATGAATAATAACATATTTATAATAATAAAATAAAAAAAAACTCAATTTATTAATAACTCAATCAAAATAAATAAAATACAATTATCCTCAAGAACAAAATGTTTGTTATGCTTAATATATTTAGTTTGATCTGTATCTGTCTTAATTCTGCTCTTTATTCAAGTAGTTTTTTCGTCGCCAAATTGCCCGAGGCCTACGCTTTTTTAAATCCAATCGTAGATGTTATGCCAGTAATACCCCTGTTTTTTTTTCTCTTAGCCTTTGTTTGGCAAGCTGCTGTAAGTTTTCGATGATATCTTTAATTTAATAATGTCTAGACAAATTCATGATTTATTGAAAAAAAAAAAATTCAAAGAAAAGAATTGATAAGATCAGATAAGTCTTACACCCTCAATTCAAATATTGAAATTCTTGTACAACCGCGAAAAATCTGGATCACCCCACTTTATTTCTTGGTGTCAAAATAAAAAATCAAAATAGTAGGGTATGCGGTATAAAAACGGAGAATCTATTCTCTTTTTTACTAAAAAAAATCTTGGAGATTATGTAATGCTTACTCTCAAACTATTTGTTTACACGGTAGTGATATTCTTTGTTTCTCTCTTTATTTTCGGATTCCTGTCTAATGATCCAGGACGTAATCCTGGACGTGAAGAATAAAAGATAAGGTTTTTGTTTTCCTTGCTTGATTTTTAAATGTTCTTAGTAGGATTTTATCTATTACACATTTTTAACTATAAAAAAAAAAAAGAGCTCGCGAAAAATTCGAAAGAAAATACCAAGTCATCAACAAAAACGGAAAGAGAGGGATTCGAACCCTCGGTACGAAAAACTCGTACAACGGATTAGCAATCCGACGCTTTAGTCCACTCAGCCATCTCTCCTCCCAATTGAAAAAGGATAATACTATGTTACATTATAAAAAATAAGGATTGAAAGAGCCCTTCATAATATATAATATTTTTTTTCATCCGAGAGTGCTTTTTAGTTCCACGGCCCGGCTAAGTACTGACCAGGCCGGGCCCGCCATTTATTGTTCCAACGAATCATAAATAATTTTTTTTTATTTGAAAACTAAAATACTTGCTTGTTATTACAATTGGAAAAATAAAAACTCTTTTGATTTCTATGATATAGAATCAAATGATATCGAATCAAAGTGTCGTTTCTTATCTTAATTTTTTATATTTATTCTTTATTTTCTTTATTCCTTTTATTTTAGTTAAAGTAAATTTATTTTAGTTAAAGTAAATAAATAACAAAAAGGGAGCTGTGGATTCTTGCACAATACATTTTCATGTATGTTATGGCTTAAGTAGTTTTGTCGAGACGTCTAGGTCAAAAACCTCCGGCAAAAAAACACTTGTTATTTAGTTTTAGTTATTGAAATTTAATGAATTCTCTTTTCCGAATCTCATTGGGTTCTCTGATACAACACGTAAACGCTCTAATTTTCATGATTATTTTATGATCCTATCCTTTCTTTTTACTCTTTTAACTTTTTATTACGACCCATTTTCTTGTTCGACAAAAGGTTCATTTATATACAATAATCGGATTGTAGCGGGTATAGTTTAGTGGTAAAAGTGTGATTCGTTCTATAACCCTTTATATAGTTAAGGGGTCTTTCGGTTTGATTAATATTTCATTCCGACCAAAAACTTTATTTCTTAAAAGGATTTAATCCTTTACCTCTCAATGAAAAATTCGAGGAAGAATATACATTCTCGTGATTTGTATCCAAGAATCAATTAAAAATTGAAAAATTGGATTATGAGATTACGAAACATAATTTTTTTTTTTTAATTAGATCAATACTTCTAATTGAATAAGTATGAGTAAAGGATCCATGGATAAAGATAGAAAGTGGCTTTCTAATCGTAACTAAATCTTTAATTTGGAATTTGTATTACGGAAATTGAAGCAAAATGGCTATTAAACAATGACTTTGGTTTACTAGAGACATCGACAAATTGTTTTAGCTCGGTAGAAACAAAATGCTTTTCCTAAGGATTCTCTCACATAGAAATAGAGAACGAAGTAACTAGAAAGGTTGTTATAATATAATCCCCCTCTTTTCTATAGGGATCGTCTAGAAAGCGGGTTGTTCTGAATACATTCAGACAGAAAAGCTGACATAGATGTTATGGGTGGCATTTTTTTTTTTCGTTCATGTCTTAATATAGGAATTTATACATCTTCCATAAAGGAGCCGAATGAAACCAAAGTTTCACGTTCAGTTTTGAATTAGAGACGTTAAAAATGATGAATCAACGTCGACTATAACCCCTAGCCTTCCAAGCTAACGATGCGGGTTCGATTCCCGCTACCCGCTTTTACTTTATTTTTTTATTAAATTAATATTAATAAGAAATAAGAAAAAAATAGAATTAAATA